ACAGCAACGAAATTTCAATCAATATCGAAATGCAGTACTAGAAAATTTCATTCTTCTTTTCGTCTTCTTCTTGCTGGTCGATGTATAACTAGGTACCATTCAATAGAAAATTTCTCAAATTTCTGTAGTACGGGGTTTCTTTTCTCTCCATTTCCATTATTATTATTGGCTTCAGACTAGAAATTGAAGATCAAGTAAAACCGGAATCCAGCAGATTTTTTTCTAATAATTCATGACAGAGATTATCATATTTACCCAATTCAATTAGATGTGCGAAATCTCCAAATCCCCTTTTCGGTCGTCCAAAAACAAGTAAGAGTAACAAGGATTCGATAAAAGAAAGAGAAGTAATGAATAAAAAAATTTTAATAATTGATATTTGTTTTGTGATGCACGCGTTATTGTATTATATCAAAATATTAAAAAGTTCTTTCTTGACCTAACTACAAAGGGGGGGATTTATGCTTTATATATAATATGGAAAGACAAAATAGAAAATCTATAACTGAAAATTTTTTATTTTAGAATCGAATTGGACCGAAATAAAAATTTGATTTTTTCGAGGGATCCGCTCGTGCGATACCTTTCCCTTTTTTCTTGTCATTTGAGATATTCTGTGAATGACCCTACTGCTGAAACGAATAAGTTAGAAAGTAAATAAAATAAAGTAAAGTAAAAAAAAATAAAGTAAAGTAAAAAAAAAATAAAGAAAAGTAAAAAAAAAATAAAGAAAAGTAAAAAAAAAATAAAGAAAAGGGAAAGGTATTATTATTATAAGGTCACTTTTTTTTTTCGAAAAAAAAAATGGATTCGATATAATAAAAAAGAATAAATCAAAATACAAAATCAAAATAGAAGTGATTCCCTAATTTTGTTCCATATGGATTTCAAAAAAGTTTCGTTTTTGAAATGAAGTTGCATAACACTGTTTTTATTATAATTTTGAATATTAGTTTACTCAAGAGTTGACCAATAAATCTGGTGATTCTAAATCGTGGGAAGTGTCGATGCCAAGGGTGATGAATTTCTTTCTTTTTCTACCCCTGTCACTCTATTTTTGGTAGTACCTTCTAGAATAATGGATGAGTCAAAAACTTTCAATTGAACTTAGTCTTTCAATTGTTATAGTATTTTTGCTTATCCTCGTATCTTTCAAAAGCGGAAACTTAGGAAAGTGCTTTCTAAACATATGTATAAAAAGAACGGATTTCCTTTAGCTCCTTCATGCCTACTATAACTAGTTATTTCGGTTTTTTACTAGCGGCTTTAACTATAACCTCGGCTCTATTTATTGGTCTGAGTAAGATAGGACTCATTTGAAATTAATTAAATGAATAAGTCATAAAAAAAATCCTTCTGTGGTATTCCATATATTCTCTAGTTCCTTACCGTATTAATTCCCAATTATTAATTATTGGGAATTGATATTTCTGGGCAATACGGATTAATATTAATATTTCGCGATAGATATTACCTCCCTTTTTCCTCTTTCAAATAAATGAAATTGAAATGATTGAAGTTTTTCTATTTGGAATTGTCTTAGGTCTAATTCCTATTACTTTGGCGGGATTATTCGTAACCGCATATTTACAATACAGGCGTGGTGATCAGTTGGACCTTTGATTAATTCACATCTTTTTTTTTTAACTGACCTCCTCTTTTCTTTAATTTAATTCGGGGAGGTCAAGGTCAAAAGTCAAATTCAGATTGCTTTATTTCAGTTCATTGTAATTTTCGATCTAACAACACAAGAGCGGAATCACGCTCTGTAGGATTTGAACCTACGACATTGGGTTTTGGAGACCCACGTTCTACCGAACTGAACTAAGAGCGCTTTCTTATCACAACGGAAAAAACTGTAAAGAACTGTAAAGAGGGTTTTATATATATATATATAAAATACTTCAACCCCAATAAATACTTCTTGCATATGTATGCTATCATAAAATTAAAAATTATGTATGTCCGAATTGAATCGCTCGAAAATGGATCCCCGGTTACTGCTCCTCTGAGCAGTAATAGGTAGGGATGACAGGATTTGAACCCGTGACATTTTGTACCCAAAACAAACGCGCTACCAAGCTGCGCTACATCCCTTTCAATTGGTCTACAGTATCATTGTAGAAAATCCCCATCTTGTTTTCCACATCCTTATTTTATTTCCTTCATTTATATGCAAAATCGATCTTGCCATTTCTTTTTTTGGTCTCATATCATATAACATATAATAATAAATGAATATTTTTCTTGGTAATTCCCCGGCGGAAACGGACCCCTTTTCCTGCTTTAAGAAAAAGAAAATCTTATCTACCGAATCATTGCACATGTCAATTTGAATTAGTGATTCCACACACAAATACAAGTGGCCTTTAGTTACATATACATCTCTTACCATAATGTAGTCCAATATGGAATACAAAAAAAAGAAGGAGGATTCTCAATGCGAGATCTAAAAACATATCTTTCCGTGGCACCGGTATTAAGTACTCTCTGGTTCGGGTCTTTAGCAGGTTTATTGATAGAAATAAATCGTTTCTTCCCGGATGCGTTGACATTTCCTTTTTTTTCATTCTAGTTATTGATATGGAAGGGGGTGAAGAAGATTAGAGATAGAATCAAATATTTGTGACTAATCTCTCTGTTCCCTCCTCTCTTTTTCTTTTCTTTCTTTTTCTTTTTTTTAATTAGATAGATAAAATAAGGGAGGAAGGAGAAAGAAAAGCGGATTCAACCTCAGCGAAATTCAGGTTCAGGCTCCAATTAAATTAAGAATAAAATTAATAATAGAGTTAAAAGAAAAAAAAAATATCGAAATCCGAATGTGGTTAGAATAGGAGTATCATACAATACAAGATACTTAAATGAAATACTGTATTGCGATTAGAAATATATTTAGAAATTGTTGTATTACTTATTATTTACTATATTAATTGCAACAAACCCGTTATTTCATAATTTGATTTTGAGTTGTTCGCAACTTCTATTTTTTTCGTTCCTTTTCCTTTCTTCTTATTTGCTTCGGAGCGGAAAATAGAAAAAGCTGGGTGAATCAAAAACCCAAAGGAGGTTCATGGCCAAGGGTAAAGATGCTCGAGTAAGGGTTATTTTGGAATGTACCAGTTGTGTTCGAAACGATGTTAATAAGGAATCAACGGGTATTTCGAGATATATTACTCAAAAGAATCGACACAATACACCCAGTCGATTGGAATTGAGAAAATTCTGTCCCTATTGTTTCAAGCATACAATTCATGGTGAGATAAAGAAATCGATATAGATCGAACCGAGTGCTTGGGTGTCGCCCTTTCAAGGAACATCAAAAATAAATTAGATATATATCTATATTATTTCATATATTTAAATAGAAACAACTAAATAAATATAGACAAACCAAATCCTATTAATTTTTTCTAGAATTTTTTTTGTTTTTGATTTGATCGAAATAAGTATTTTAGGGGTAAGGAATAAACAAATTATGGATAAATCTAAGCGACTCTTTCTTAAATCCAAGCGGTCTTTTCGTAGGCGTTTGCCCCCGATCCAATCGGGGGATCGAATTGATTATAGAAACATGAGTTTAATTAGTCGATTTATTAGTGAACAAGGAAAAATATTATCTAGACGGGTGAATAGATTAACCTTAAAAGAACAACGATTAATTACTATTGCTATAAAACAAGCTCGTATTTTATCTTCGTTACCTTTTCTTAATAATGAGAAACAATTTGAAAGAGGGGAGTCAACCGCTAGAAATACTGGTTTTAGGAACAGAAAGAAAAAGGCTTTCTTTTCAATTGAATCAAAATTCTAATCCGAATTCAAACACAGATGGATGTTTTGTTCAAAAAATACGAGAATCCGTTGTGTCGTAAGAAAAAAAAAAGAATCGGGGAAGAAGAATAAATTTTTTTATCGAGCGTGTTCGCTCATTTTGACGACTTTATCATACATATTATCCGATTTTATCATACTAATTTCTACTCTACCTTCCCGTAATTCATTCTCCAGAGAATTCCATTTAAAACTGTTTGGCAGATTCCTCCCAACCCCCCCTTTTTATGATCGCATTGGAAATCATATAAAGACAATTCCTATTTGATATAGCGATTTGTGCAAGTATTTTACGATTAAGAAGCAACTGCCCCTTATACAGATTGTGTATCAATCTACTATAAATATAAGATACCCCCGAACCACGAATTACTGCATTTATTCGAGTGATCCACAAACGACGAAAATCCCTTTTTTTCCTATCTCTATTACGATGCGCCGAAACCAAAGCTCTTATTTTTTGTTGAATAATTGTTCGAGTAAGTCTTGAATGAGCCCCGCGAAAACTTGATGCAAATAAACGCATCTTTGTTCTACGTCTTCGAGCTATATATCCTCGTCTAATTCTGGTCATTGAGTAAATGAAACTTTGATGAATAACTAATTGATTTCCCCTCTTTCAGTTATTCCTTTCCCCTTTCTATTAATAACAAAACGGATTCTTCCAATTTATAAAATCAAAATTCCAATGGCTTTTGCTACTATAACCTTCCCTACCACGCCTTTTTCCTTTTTTTTCTAGACATTGGAAAATAAAAATAGAAATAGATAAGGAAATTGCGGGTTCCATCGTCTATATGGTTACTTCTTAAACGGTGAGGTCTTCTCTATACACCGGAGTCCTTCTTTCATTTAATCAATGCTATTGGTAACTTGTACAGTTACCACTCTTTGGCTCTACCCATGAATTTTCCAGTAAGAAGTCTTTCAGAACAAGATATACCTTATACAGTAACGGTATTTAATTATGAAGATTGGTTGGGTAGCTGACCCTGTTAGTCCGTTCTTCTAAGAGCGGAAACACAATCTTTCCGCTTTTAAAATAGGATAGGATTTACCCCGCTTAATGGATAACTATTTGTTACCAATGGGGAATTCTTTCTCATCTTAAATTCCAAATTGAGGTGATTGAATTTTCACCAATTGAAACCATAAATTTCATACACAATAGAAAGATATGATAGATCTATCTTTTTTAGATAGTGAATGGAAGAACGCCATTCTATCCAATTCACCGGTACTGATCATTGATACTGGAAATTTTCTTTCTTTTGCTTTGTTTCAGTCCAGATTTAAACGAGTCGCACATACACCCTCGTACATGTTCCTCGGCGCTGAGGGCATCCCCCAAGAGCGGGGGATTTCGTGACGTTTCTAATTGGCTGTCTTGGGTTTCTAATAAGTTGTTTAATAGTTGGCATGCTGAATTATGCATTATGAGCTGGTTTAGATTGATCCTAACCGGATGATTATGAATTTCTTCTATTTAATATATTAATAGAATATTAAACCCTTAAGAAGTAAGAAGATAAAATCTTCAATCGTGCATTTGCGCGACATCACTGCTATTTTTTATGCAACCGCTACAAAATCAACAATTCCATGAGCTTGGGCTTCTGTTGCTGACATAAAAGTATCCCTTTCCAGGTCTTCGGATACAACCCAGAAGGGCTTGCCTGTTCTTTGTACATAAATCCTTGTAAGGATTTCGCGCAGTTTCAGTAGTTCTTCCGCTTCCAGGATAAGTTCAGATGCTTGTGCCTCATAAAAACCGGCAGCAGGTTCATGGATCATTACCCTGATCATATAATATAACACAATTAAGGGTTCCTGTATTTCGCACGACGAGGCAAGGCGAAGAGATAAAAAATAAGAAAAAGATAGAATTGAACAACCGTACGGGCATTCTTTTCGCATTGCATACGGCTCTACAATGGAATTCGTTTTTTTTACCTTTCATCGAAGAAAGAGAAAATGTGGGGTCTATTATACCCAGATCGGTAAATGATCCAATTACCACCCTTCTTTTTTTTCGGAGGAGTTAAAAAATACTATGATGGTCCCGTTGCTTTATATATTTATTTCGTCTGTGGTTCAGCAATCCCAAAGTTTCTTTTTTTTTTCAAATATCAAATAAAAGAATAAAGAAAAAAATAATCTTCTTTTTTTTATTTTCGTACTCTTTGATAACATAAATAGTGTTAATAACTTGCCGGTGTGAAAAAAGTTTGTGACGCTGAAATCGACCTAAGATAGGTAAGATAAAATCGGAAATACCCTTCCTTTATCTCATACTACACTACTCTTTCGATACATAATCTAATATTTTGAAAAACAATAAAAAATTTTCATATCGAATTCGAAGTGCCATGCTAATATTACTTAATATTAATAATTAATATGGCGAAGGCATAGTCTTCTTTTTTCTCTCAAATAAAAAACTCATTGGCGCCAAGCGTGAGGGAATGCTATACGTTTGGTAATTTCTCCTCCGACCAGGATAACAGACCCCATTGAGGCGGCTAATCCCACGCATATTGTCTCTATATCTGGTCGCACAAATTGCATAGTATCATAAATAGCTATTCCAGGTATTACCCATCCACCGGGAGAGTTTATAAGCAAATACAGATCCTTAGTCTCACTCTCCGCACTGAGATATACCATAAGAGCAATAAGTTGATTGGAAACATCGTTAGTAATCACTTGGCCTAAAAAAATTAATCTTTCTCGATAAAGTCGGTTGATTAGGATAAAATTATACCCTTAGGAGCCGTACAGGCACCTTTTGATGCATACGGTTCAATAAAACTTGCGAAAAAAAATCAATGTGTAGATTCCAGCCCTCTTTCTTTTTTTATAGCGGATTCTTTCTAATGAAGGCGAAGGGACTTCTCTTTCATTAGAAAGAATGATGAGTTTGGCCGGTTTTCCTATAATATTAGAATTCACTAAACGTATCGGACTAACTTTTCATTGATGTATTTTTTCATCGAGATCCAATACAAAAATCACGATGTCATTTTCTTGTTCCTGAACGGGCTTCTTCAAATTTTTTAGGTTTATGCTCTACTCCGAGTAAGGATCCGCCCGATTTTGATTTGCACATATAGGACAAATGACCCCAATACCACGTCTTTTTTTTTTTGCTATGACTTCCCCCTTTTTCAATTTTTCAATTCATTTCGTTTATGTCTTCCGACAAATATTTGACGTATCCATCATATTTATTATTCGATTGATTAACTGTTTTAGATCACTGCTATTTAAATAAAAAAAAGAAATTTCTAAATCAAAGCATTTAGTTCTAAAGAGAATCGTTTATGATATCTTATGATATAAGTACTAATAATAGATATATTACCAATTGGGTTTTTCTAAACGGAGCCTAGATACCTCATCTGATTGGTCCAGCCAAGTCGACCATAAAATTTTTTAGTTGCTAATATTAATCTGGATACCTCTTCACAAAATGGATCTAATTGCATTTCATTGCACTTCACGCTACAAATTTTTGATGATTCAATCCCTTTTTTTTGCGAAAGGAAGGATATCTCAATCGGGGGAGAGAATGGGGAAATCCCATATGACCCAATATATCTGACAGGGCACACTATATGTCAACCCAAGTTGGATTCCGATTTCCGTGAGTCTTAAAAGGCACTTTTGGAACACCAATAGGCATAAACTGAAAGAAAAAAGAATTACTCTATTTCACTTTGATGTGGAAACGTAATAATGGGTTTATTATATTAATAATATTAGCTTTATCATTATATTTTCTACATAGATTGAATAAGTTCATAAAATAAAGTAAAGGAAAACTAAATGAATAAAGGAAAATTTTTACAAACAGGTACTTTGAATGATGACTAAATATGGATGCATTCACTCATAGAAAAGGGAATCGACTCTCATTGCGTATTGGGACTTATCGAGTATAGAATAGATCTGCTTCTCTTTTTTCTTATGAACCGAATTGTTCCATTTTTACTAAAAGAGTAGAACAAATAGGAATCCTTTTTCCGAGATAATTCATTGAACAAAAGAAAAGGGGGGGGGTCCATAGCATAGTTTTTTCAATGCAATAAAGTTACATAGTGTCTATTTTTTGTTGATAAAGGGGTATTACCATGGGTTTGCCTTGGTATCGTGTTCATACTGTCGTATTGAATGATCCCGGTCGGTTGCTTTCTGTCCATATAATGCATACTGCTCTGGTTGCTGGTTGGGCCGGTTCAATGGCTCTATATGAATTAGCTGTTTTTGATCCCTCCGACCCAGTTCTTGATCCAATGTGGAGACAAGGTATGTTCGTTATACCCTTCATGACTCGTTTAGGAATAACCAATTCATGGGGCGGTTGGAGTATTACAGGAGGGACGATAACGAATCCGGGTATTTGGAGTTACGAAGGCGTAGCCGGGGCGCATATTGTGTTTTCTGGCTTGTGTTTCTTGGCAGCTATCTGGCATTGGGTGTATTGGGATCTAGAAATATTTGGTGATGGACGTACAGGAAAACCTTCTTTGGATTTGCCTAAGATCTTTGGAATTCATTTATTTCTCTCAGGAGTGGCGTGCTTTGGCTTTGGCGCATTTCATGTAACAGGATTGTATGGTCCTGGAATATGGGTGTCCGACCCATATGGACTAACTGGAAAGGTACAAGCTGTAAATCCCGCGTGGGGTGTGGAAGGTTTTGATCCTTTTGTTCCCGGAGGAATAGCCTCGCATCATATTGCAGCAGGGACATTGGGCATATTAGCAGGCTTATTCCATCTTAGTGTCCGCCCGCCCCAACGTCTATATAAAGGATTACGGATGGGCAATATTGAAACCGTTCTTTCCAGCAGTATCGCTGCTGTCTTTTTTGCAGCTTTTGTTGTTGCTGGAACTATGTGGTATGGTTCAGCAACTACTCCCATCGAATTATTTGGTCCCACCCGTTATCAATGGGATCAGGGATACTTTCAGCAAGAAATATATCGAAGAGTTAGCGCTGGACTAGCCGAAAATCAAAATTTATCAGAAGCTTGGTCTAAAATTCCTGAAAAATTAGCTTTTTATGATTACATCGGAAATAATCCGGCCAAAGGGGGATTATTCAGAGCGGGTTCAATGGATAACGGAGATGGAATAGCTGTCGGATGGTTAGGGCATCCTATCTTTAGAGATAAAGAAGGGCGTGAACTTTTTGTACGCCGCATGCCTACTTTTTTTGAAACATTTCCAGTTGTTTTGGTAGACGGAGATGGAATTGTTAAAGCCGATGTTCCTTTTAGAAGGGCAGAGTCGAAGTATAGTGTCGAACAAGTAGGTGTAACTGTTGAATTCTATGGTGGCGAATTGAATGGAGTGAGTTATAGCGATCCTGCGACTGTGAAAAAATATGCTAGACGTGCCCAATTGGGTGAAATTTTTGAATTAGATCGTGCTACTTTAAAATCCGATGGTGTTTTTCGTAGCAGTCCAAGAGGTTGGTTTACTTTTGGACATGCTTCCTTTGCTCTGCTCTTCTTTTTCGGGCACATTTGGCACGGTGCTAGAACCTTGTTCAGAGATGTTTTTGCTGGTATTGACCCAGATTTGGATGCTCAAGTGGAATTTGGAACATTCCAAAAAATTGGAGATCCAACTACAAGAAGACAAGGAGTCTGACCTAGCATTGCTCTGTTATTTTTCGCTTCTCACTTCTATTTTCTCTTTGTAATTTTACGCAAGGTACCGGAGAAATCTGGATTTAAATCGTCGCCCTTTCGCCTTTTCTTTGATTCGTCTTTTTTTTTTAATCCGGGGGTGATCCCCAATAAACAGGTATGGAAGCTATAATTGAAAACCACGATCAAATTTATGGAAGCATTGGTTTATACATTCCTCTTAGTCTCGACTCTCGGGATCATTTTTTTCGCTATCTTTTTTCGCGAACCACCTAAAGTTCCAACTAAAAAAATGAAATGATTTCTCATTATCTCAATTGAAGTAATGAGCCTCCCACTATTGGGAGGCTCGTTGCTTCAACTAATCCCCATGTTCCTCGAATGGATCTCTTAGTTGTTGAGAGGGTTGCCCAAAAGCAGTATATAGGGCGTACCCAGTAAAACTTACAAGTAAACCAGATATAAAGATGGCGACTAGGGTTGCTGTTTCCATTATTCTAAAATTTCAAGACCACAATGGATCTATGATAAGATCGTTTATTTACAACGGAATGGTATACAAAGTCAACAGATCTCAATTAATACAAAATCGGATTTATGGCTGCACAAACAGTTGAGGGGAGTTCTAGATCTGGTCCAAGACGAACGGCTGTAGGGGATTTATTGAAACCATTGAATTCGGAATATGGTAAAGTAGCTCCTGGATGGGGAACTACTCCTTTGATGGGTGTCGCAATGGCCCTGTTTGCGGTATTCCTATCTATTATTTTGGAGATTTATAATTCTTCCGTTTTATTGGATGGAATTTCACTGAATTAGATTCATAAGAACCACAAAATACTAGCTTTTAAATACAAATACAAAAAATGATGCATTTGGGTCTCGGCTTTTTATTTCTATTTTAGCTCATTTTTTTTGGTAGTTCGACCGCGAAATTTTTGTGTTTCTGTATTTCCGGAATATGAGTGTGTGACTTGTTATAATTGATCCTATTGAGAGTACAGAGAATGGGTCTGTCGTTTTGATAAAGATGGTTTCACCCCGTCGGATATTCATTCTAGTATCTGGAGCATGGAATATATGAAATAGATCACGAAGTACTTGAACTATGATTCATACTTAATATTCAGACCTCGTGACCGGATTCCTAAAAATTTTCCAAAGAAAAAGTTTTAAATTGAAAGATTTTTCTTCTTTCAAATTCCCATTTCTGCTTTGATTTTGCTCAAAGAACAACCTTTTCTTTTCTTTCTAGTTTTAATCATTATATCGATTCTACTCGTTGAATAAATGATGATCCAACGGTTCTTACTCAGGGAATCTTTGGACTTTGCTTGAAGGTTTTATTGAATCATCGTGGTTCTAGTATGAATCTGAGGTTTCAATTGATTCATAGGGTCTTAACAAGAAAATTCCTATCAATAATAAAGAAAACAAAAGTAAAGCTACATTACATATAAATAAAAATAACAAATGAAAGAAAAAGAAATAGGTAAATAGAAGATTCAAGAGGCCTGTAACGATCAACATAAAGACAAGTGCGCCTACTTGATTTTTTGGCGTTCTAATTATAATTATAACAAAAAAAGAGCTTTCTTACTTTTACTCTTTCGTATCTTTAGCGAAGATGGAATCTTCTGATTCCATTTTTTTATTCCATATCTCTTTTAACCAGTTTTGGGGTATTTTTGTTTGAGCTGTATGAGATGAAATTCTCATATACAGTTCTCAGAGGGGGAGTCCCCTTGGTTTACCTATCTCAATAAAGTCTATGATTGGTTCGAAGAACGTCTCGAGATTCAGGCGATTGCAGATGATATAACTAGTAAATACGTTCCTCCTCATGTCAACATATTTTATTGTCTAGGAGGAATTACGCTTACTTGTTTTTTAGTACAAGTCGCTACAGGGTTTGCTATGACTTTTTACTACCGTCCGACCGTTACTGAAGCTTTTGCTTCTGTTCAATACATAATGACGGAAGCTAACTTTGGTTGGTTAATCCGATCAGTTCATCGATGGTCAGCAAGTATGATGGTCCTAATGACAATCCTGCACGTATTTCGTGTATATCTCACGGGTGGTTTTAAAAAACCTCGCGAATTGACTTGGGTTACAGGTGTGGTTCTGGCTGTATTGACCGCATCCTTTGGTGTAACAGGCTATTCTTTACCCTGGGACCAAATAGGATATTGGGCAGTAAAAATTGTAACAGGCGTACCGGAAGCGATTCCGGTAATAGGATCGCCTTTGGTAGAATTATTACGCGGAAGTGCTAGTGTGGGACAGTCCACTTTAACGCGTTTTTATAGTTTACACACTTTTGTATTACCTCTTCTTACTGCCGTATTTATGTTAATGCATTTCCTAATGATACGTAAACAAGGGATTTCTGGCCCTTTATAAAGAATATAGATAATAGAAAGAATATAGATAATAGAGATTTGTAATCAATCAAATCATTTATTTTATTACAATTTATTTTATTACATGGGGGAGGAACAATAATATTTCATTGCTACAAATATGGATTATTGACAAAGAATAAGACATGTATTTGGAAATTTCCCCTCAACTCCACAATATTGTATTATTTATTTGACATGAATGAATAGTTGAAGGGAATTCTCCGAAGAGAAAATGGATTATGGGAGTGTGTGACTTGAACTATTGATTGGGCCGTGCAGAAATACGCTGTTATCTGCTACATTTAAATTCACAACAAAATGGATCTTTGTTCCAACCGCCGCCCCATAGAGAGGATAGGCTGGGTTCGCTTGAAGAGAATCTTTTCTATGATCAGACCGAAGCATGCCGTACATGAACAGGCTCCGTAAAATCCAGTCAAATAAGTGATGTGGCATAATCCTGAGTTTTTTAGCTATTTTACTTACTTATTTAGCTATTTTACTTACTTAATAGTATGGAAATGCATTCATTTCTGCTGCATCGATTCCGTTTATGATACTATCGGAGTGAAACAAGGGATCTAAAGAAGAGCAGCGGCTAGACTATATTAGTAACAAGTAAATCGTTTGTACGCGAAAAAGAAAAATATCACTCGATCTATTTTTTTGTGGGGATAAGGGTGAATTGCAAAGGCTGAGACAACCCAGAAAGCTCTTGATCATGATCAATATTGAAGCCTACTTGGGTATTGAGCATTTATCTGTAAGAACTGAATTCCTTGCAATGGATAGTTGCAATTTCGTAAAATGGAATCCGACAATGGCAATGCTACATATAGAATTTTTCATATATGTGTGGACTACATATAGAATTATTCATATATGTGTGGATATGGCTAAATATAGATTTTCTAAAATCTATATATTTTTTTTAATATGGATCCGTTTAGTTCGGTTGATTCTTGCTTGAGCCGGATGATGAAAAATTATCATGTCCGGTTCTTGGGGGGGATGGATCTATAAGAATTCGCCTATCCCAATAACAAAAAAACCTGACTTGAATGATCCTGTATTAAGAGCTAAGTTGGCTAAAGGTATGGGTCATAATTATTATGGAGAACCCGCATGGCCCAATGATCTTTTATATATTTTTCCAGTAGTAATTCTGGGTACTATTGCATGTAACGTAGGCTTAGCGGTTTTAGAGCCATCCATGATTGGTGAACCCGCGGATCCATTTGCAACTCCTTTGGAAATATTACCCGAATGGTATTTCTTTCCCGTATTTCAAATACTTCGTACAGTACCCAACAAACTTTTGGGTGTTCTTTTAATGGTTTCGGTACCCGCGGGATTATTAACAGTACCCTTTTTAGAAAATGTTAATAAATTCCAAAATCCATTTCGCCGTCCAGTAGCGACAACCGTCTTTTTGATTGGTACCGCAATGGCCTTGTTCTTGGGTATTGGAGCAACATTACCCATTGAAAAATCCCTAACTTTAGGTCTTTTTTAAATTGATTCAATTGTAAAATAGAAAAGTAAAATATCATAACGTGTGTATCTAGGGAGTAGTCGCTTCAAAGTCAAAGTGAATTCTCCCTAGATACTTCTATTCAATTAAATTCTGGTCCGAATATATAGATTGTGCTAAAGGTGCAAACCTTTTTTTCGATTTTTAAGAAAAAAAATGAACTAAATTAAATTCAATTGATTTAAAACTTATTTGATTTTTCTTTTAGGTAAATCAATTGTTAAATGCTTTTCTATTTCTTTTCTAGAATGCGCAATATCTGTTTTACATCTTCTATGCGAAAATGTTCAATTTTCATAAGGGCGTCGTGGCTCTTATTCAAAAGGTCGAATAATGTATGTATATTGGACTTTTTGAGACAATTATAGATCCTGGGAGACAATTCTGGTTGGTCAATAAAAATCGATTTCCCTGCTATTTCTTTTTTCTTTTTCTTTAGTTTAGCCACCCTATCACGAAAAGTCAAATAGGGTAAAGAAACCTTGTATTGATTGTTCTCTAAATGTAAGTTGTCTTCTGTCGCCTGTAGAAAGGGAATAAATAAATCAATCAAATTTCGGGAGGCTTCATGAAGTGCTTCTTTAGGAGTTAAACCTCCATTTGTCCATATTTCTAGGAAAAGGATCTCTTGTTTTTCATTTCCGCTTCCATAAGAATGAATACTATAATTCGCATTGCGAACAGGCATGAATACAGCATCTATAGGATAACTTCCGTCTTGAAAGTTATTGGGTGCTTTTATATTATATCCGCGATTCCTCTCGATTTGTAATCCAATACAAAAATCAATTGGTTCCTCTAGGTTAGCTATATGCTGCGTATTATCAACGATTTCCACAGAAGGTGGTAAGAGAATGTCTTGCGCAGTTACATATCCAGGACCTTTGACACAAAGAAGCGCGTCACGAGTTCCATACAGATTACTTCTCAATACAATTTCTTTCAAATTCATTAAAATTTCATGTACTGATTCTTGAATACCTAGTATGGTAGAACATTCATGCGGGATTTTCTCAAATTTTGCGCGTGTAATACATGTTCCTTCGATTTCTCCAAGCAAAGCTCTTCGCATCGCAATGCCTATTGTGTCGGCTTGACCTTTCATAAGTGGAGACAGAATAAAGCGTCCATAATAAAGACGCTTACTTTCGGTTCTTGATTCAACACATTTCCACTGTAGTGTCCGAGTAAATACTTTTACTTTCTCTCGAACCATAGTAATATGATTTGTCAGATTTTTTGAGTCATTTATTTCTCTTGAAATCTCTTCAATGTTTATTTCTACACCCGCCTTTTTTTAGGGGGTCTGCAGCCATTATGTGGCATAGGGGTTACATCCCTTACGAAACTTAAAAGTATACCGCTTCGACGAATAGCTCGTAATGCTGCATCTCTCCCGAGACCAGGACCTTTTATCATGACTTCTGCTCGTTGCATACCTTGATCCGCTACTGCTCGAATAGCATTTCCTGCTGCGGTTTGAGCAGCAAAAGGCGTCCCTCTTCTTGTACCCCTGAATCCACAAGTACCGGCGGAGGACCAAGAAATAACCCGACCCCGTACATCTGTAACTGTCACAATGGTGTTGTTGAAACTTGCTTGAACATGGATAACGCCCTTTGATATTCTACGTGCACTTTTACGTGAACCCATACGTCCAGTCCTACGTAAACCGCTTCTTAGTATAGATTTTGCCATATTTTACCATTTCAGAAATCTAAGTCAGAGATATATGGATATATCCATTTCATGTCAAAACAGATCCTTTTTTGGATTTGTTCATAGGTTCCTTTAGGGAGTCCCTTTTCAAAAGATTATCCTTGTCTTTGTTTATGTCGCGGGTTGGGACAAATTACTATAATGCGTCCCCTTCTACGGATCAGTCGGCATTTTTCACAAATTTTACGAACAGAGGCTCTTATTTTCATAATTGTTATTCCTTAACTGAATTTCGAATCTACTTTCCTTATTGGAAGAAAATAAGTTTCTTGAAATTTTTGAACCGTGAATTGGATCCTCATCCTCATGAAAGGAATGTTGAAAAACCGCCTCATCAGTCGAATCTTTGTTGTGGAGTCTAGAAATTATGCGCCTCCCGTTTGAATCATAACGACTTACTTCAATTTTGATTCTATCTCCTGGTAGTATATGTATAAACCAGTGTCGGGTCCTTCCTGAAACATAACTTAGAATCTGGCTTCATTGTCTAAATGAACCCGGAACATATCATTGTGAAGTGATTCAGTAATTAAACCGTCATGAATCTATTTTTCTTCTTTTTCTTTTCTTTTATTCTAGGCAAACCCCCCTTGAAGTATCAACTAATGTAGGAAGGAGTGATATTAGACAACCTGGCTTTTTTTGTTTTTTTTTCACAAATAGAAAGTTTTTTTTGTTTTTTTTTCACAAATAGAAAGTTAAGGATATAATTCGGATAGCAGATCGCAGAAAAATTACCATATATAGCACAAAATTTCTCCGCCGATTCCTTCTAGTCGAGCTGCTCGGTCTGTCATTATACCCCGAGAAGTCGAGAGAATTACAATCCCCATCCCATCTAAAATTCTAGGAATTCGTTGATAGTTAGAATAGATTCGTAGACCAGGTCGACTGATTCGTTTTAAATTTAAAAGAGTTCTATATGGCCCTTTCCTATTCCTTCTATGTCGTAGGGTTAAAACCAAAAAAGATTTGTTATTTTCTACAAGTTTCCTTACGTTTTCGAGAAAACCCTCTCGTAAAAGGATTTTAACAATGTGTTCGGTCATGTTAGTAGATGCTATTCGAACCGTTCCTTTTCTATCCATGTCAGCATTTCGTATAGAAGTTATTATGTCAGCAAGAGTGTCTTTACTCATGATAAACTAAAATTATTGTTGTTTCCGAATTTTGATATAATCAACATGCTCTTTTTTTTATAAAAATTATTAAAGAAAATTATTAAAAGTATATGCATGAGACATAATCTACTATTTTATTTAAATACTATCACTATATTGTGGTCTCATATTATAATACCTCAGGTGCTAATGAAACTATTTTTGTAAAATTTAACTGCCTCAACTCCCGGGCAATCGCGCCAAAAATTCGAGTTCCTTTTGGATTTCCTTCTTGATCAATGACAACTGCAGCATTGTCATCATATCGTATTATCATACCGTTATCGCGTTTGAGTTCTTTACAAGTACGTACAATTACAGCTCTGATCACTTCTGATCTTTCTAGAGACGTATTTGGTACTGCTTCCTTGATCACAGCAACAATAACGTCACCAATATGAGCATATCGGCGATTACTAGCTCCTATGATTCGAATACACATCAATTCGCGGGCCCCGCTATTGTCTGCTACATTCAAATGGGTTTGGGGTTGAATCATATCATTTTTGAATCTGTTTTTTAATATAAAGTAAAGCAAAGGACGAAGTAAAAAAAAAAAGAAAGAAAACCCTACAATTGTTTTTTTTATACCCAAGACTTCTTTCCTTTGGTTCTACATTTCTATCCAGAAATAATGAATTGAGTTCTTATAGGCATTTTGGACGCCGCTATTGAAATAGCCCTTCGAGCTATATTTTCGGCCACTCCACCCATTTCATAAAGTATTCTACCCGGTTTAACAACAGCTACCCAATATTCCGGGGATCCTTTTCCTGAACCCATACGGGTTTCCGCGGGTCTTACTGTAACTGGTTTGTCTGGAAATATACGTACCCATAATTTTCCGCCACGGCGTACGTTTCGTGTCATTGCTCGGCGCCCTGCTTCGATTTGTCTAGATGTAATCCAAGCGGGTTCAAGTGCTTGAAGAGCATATCTACCGAAACAAATATGATTACCTCGATAAGATATTCCTTTCATTCTTCCTCTATGTTGTTTACGGAATCTTGTTCTTTTGGGGTTATAGTTGATGGTTCTTTCTCAATTCCATCTCTACTACAGAACTGGACATGAGAGTTTCTTCTCATCCAGCTCCTCGCGAATGAAACGACTAAAAAAGATTTTATCAAAATATACGTGTAGTTAATGACTAATATACTGAATCGTAGGATTCTTTGAAATTTCATCT